TTTTTTTGTTCTTCTTCTTGCAAAATTCTGGATTTCTATCCACACCATTCCTATTCTTTAAATTTAACGAATTGAGAATTCTCAATTCTCTACGACGTCTAGACGATAAAATCATTTCAGGAGCAAGCAAATTAACATTATCCTTATCAACATCTTTTTGTTTTCCGTATCTTTTTTTAGTTTCTTGCTTACTAGTTTCTTGCTTACTCTTATGAGCCAATGAAACAGCTATCATTTGATACCTAATAAAGTCTGCCTCTATAGGGTTATATAATATGGGGTTGAAAGTGAAGGTACCCTTATGAATCAACTGCATTATATCCCGCTGTTCAATATTCGTAGTAGTGTAGAAGTTTGTATCAATCTGGTCCAGTTTTATATAGAGCAGACACTTTTTTACCAGGTTTTTTAGCTTTTTTGTGTGAGATAGTGCATAGTGTAGCTTTATTGTGTCGAGCAGCTCCCGTGATTCAACCCACCACATATTCGGAAAAAAGCAATAAGCAAAATAATACTCTTCCGCTATAGAAAAAGTTGTAAATTTATCGAACTGCACGGCACTCGGACGCTTCCGTAAAAATTTTTTTTTACGAACTATGTCTTCATAACGTTCTTTAAGAATTTCTTGGATCTTTCGGATGTCGGAGCCGAAGCTCAACGTTCTGTAGTTTTCGAATAAAAGCTCTTGCTCTGCCTCTTGTTCCTTGAGTAACTTTTTTCTTATTTCAGAAAGACCGTCTTTTGCTTGAGGAACAATTTCTTCTTCTTGAGTAACATTTTCTTCTTCTTGAGTAACATTTTCTTCTTCTTGAGTAACATATTCGTTTATTTTAAAAAAATCTTCTTCTCTTTTAAAAAAATCTTCTTCTTCTTGAGTAACATATTCTTTTATTTTACTACCATCTCCTTTTTTTCCTTTAAAATTGACAAAAAGTAATTCGTTTTGTCTCACCCACGGTTTCATTAGATATGTCTTCGTAGATCTCAACAATTCTGGGAAGAACCAATCTGACAGATTCCCCTCTTCCTCATCCCAATCTTCCTCATCCCAATCTTCCTCATCCGAATCTTCCTCATCCCAATCTTCCTCATACCGATCTTTCTTATCCCAATCTTTATTCGTTTGTTCATTCATTCCCATCCAATTAAAAAAGCTACTTTTGTATTCTTTGATTTCTGGCTCCTCTTCGCTTTCTGGCTCCTCTTCGCTTTCTGGATCCTCTTCGCTTTCTGGATCCTCTTCGCTTTCTGGATCCTCTTCGCTTTCTGGATCTATTTCTAGTATTCTAGGGTCGATTTTTTTTATCCTCCCAGTTAAATTGATAGAAAAAAAACCTCTCTTCTTATTTTTTTTAGACTTCTTAGTCTTTTTCTTAGTCTTTTTCTCATTAGTCTTTTTATTAGTCTTTTTCTCATCAGTCTTTTTATTAGTCTTTTTCTCATCAGTCTTTTTATTAGTCTTTTTCTCATCAGTCTTTTTATTAGTATTTTTCTCATCAGTCTTTTTATTAGTCTTTTTCTCATCAGTCTTTTTATTAGTCTTTTTCTCATCAGTCTTTTTATTAGTCTTTTTCTCATCAGTCTTTTTATTAGTCTTTTTCTCATCAGTCTTTTTATTAGTCTTTTTCTCATTAGTCTTTTTATTAGTCTTTTTCTCATTAGTCTTTTTATTAGTCTTTTTCTTAGTCTTTTTCTCAGTATCTGTATTAGTCTTTTCCTCAGTCTTTTTCTCAGTATCTGTATTAGTCTTTTCCTCAGTCTTTTTCTCAGTATCTGTATTAGTCTTTTCCTCAGTATTTGTATTATGCCTAGGTACCCCGTCCGAAAATTTGACTGGACATTTTTTGAGAAACTTAAAATCAAAATCAAAATATTTTCTCTGTGGCGGTGTAGTTTTTTTCTTCTTAGCAGGTTTCTTCTTAGCAGGTTTCTTCTTAACAGGTCTGTCTGGATCGTTCTCTATAAATAATTTGTTTATCAAATTATCTAGAAACGTCTTGTCTAGATACGTCTTATCTAGATACTTCTTATCTAGAGCATTCTTGTCTATATAATTCTTGCCTAGATACTTCTTGTCTAGATACTTCTTGATAAAAGTATCCTCCGGTATATCAAATAATTTGTCTTTCTGTGTGGTGTAGATCTCTTGGTTCTTATTTACTTGTAATGGTAATTTATCAGAGTCCTTCTTATTTTCAGAAGAAAGGTATTTATATGCGAACAGATCATATCTATAGATTTTTTGAAACTTAGTTGTTTGATTTGTTAATGAATAGATTTCAGAATAATCTTGTTTTTTTAATTGGTCTTTTTCATATGAATCTTCTTTATTTAAATCGTTATTTTGAGGCCTATGGCGTTTTTTGACTTCATTTCGCCATTTTTGTGTCATTAATAGAGACCATCTAATCTTAGATAAATTGTATTGATACTGACCTCTTAACCAGTTTTTCCATGGATTCGTTCCAAAATTTCTAAGTTTCTTATGCTTTAATTCAGAATGAAATATTCCTTGTCTTTCAAAAGAATCCTTTATTTCAGTCTTAAGAAAAAAAGACGTTCCGCGATATTTTAGAACAGATCTTAACTTATCACTAACTTGGGTTTGTGATAATTTGTAAAATACATATGCTTGTGACATGGAAGATAAATCTGGCAAGCAAGAAAATTTAAGAAAAGTCTGTAACTTTTTCTTTTGAATTATTTTTGGATCTGTTTCAGTCTTGTCAATGTCTTTATCAATTTTTTTTTGTAAAATTTTTCTAGGAATCTTAATGATACATAGAAAGATATCTAGGTAGATTTTGTATATTTTTTCAATTAAAATAGTTGGAAAATAATCCCATTTACTTATTAATCGAACACTTTTTCTTTTTACAATTTTCAAAATATTTTTTGGTGATTCTCCATTATTATCTGGAATTAGTTTGTTTTTTTCGTTTGTAATTCTTTCTATTTCATTTTTGATTTTGTTTGTTCTATTAATCAACTCTTTTATTCTTTCTTCTGAATTTGTCCAAAGTGTAACACTATCTGATTCATTAATTATCTCATTGCTGATTATAGAATCTTTTTCTTTTTGAGTTTCACTCGATTCATCTACTTCTGTCTGTTTCAATTTTTTCTTTTTTTCGAGATATTCTTCATAAGCTTTTTCTATTTTTATGTTTATAACTTGAACCTCTTTGATAAGCCATTTTGTTATTTCGTTTAACACTCCTAGAACCCTAACCAAAATTGGTTCTAGAATTGGTTTTATTAGGCTCTTTAAAAGGTTTCTTATAACGATAAAGTCTCTATCGTTCAAATTTTTTGTTATTAATCTTTTGAATTTCAAGGTTAGTTCTTTAAAAACGGGCCCCCAAAAAACGGAAAAGGAATCGTCGGGTCGTGGCATACCCCAAGCGTGTTGAGCTAGTCCCCAGACAGGCCTTATATAAGCAGAATCTGGCAGATAAAAAGGGTCCTCTTGGATATTTTTATCAGCCTCTGTGTGCCAAGGTTTCAACTGAAAAGGATATATAACTTTCAACTGAAAACCTTCTGCCCACCAATCCTCCGGAAAGTTCAGGTCCCATATATAGCTTATAGGATAACCGTCCTCGGTGCATATATAATGAACCTCGTTTTTCCAGTCCTCTTTATCCTCAGCCCACTCGGGCGACTGCAATAATAAGATACGGCCAAGATTTTTAGCTATTATCCAAAGAGGCAGTGCAATATATTTTCTAAAAAGGGAGTTATAAATTACAAGAAAAGCTCTTATTTGCATCCCAAAATCTATATCATTCCATGTTTCCATTCCGGAAATCCGTTCTAGTTCTGCTAGGGATGCGCTCTCGTAGTCCTCGGCCTTGCGTTCGTCGAATACCCTGCGGCCGGCGAGGTAGTTCTTGTGTTTTATTTCTAGCCTTTCTTGCCTTTTTTTTTCTTTCCTTTCTCTCCTTTCTTTCCTTAGTTTTTCTTCTCTATTTCTTTTTGTTTTTATCTGTTCTTTCTTAAGAGTCAAATGGCTCACTTTTTTTCTTCTAAGCAAAATGTTGAAAAGGGGTTTCACCACCCCGAAATAAATAGATAGTCGATCTTTTAAGAAGCCAAAAAAAAGAGGGGCATGCGGAAACATTTCAACATTTCTTATAACAACTCCTATTTTACGCCTTTGAGGGGTCATAGTACCTTTGACGATATCAGGCCTCCAAAATTGTGTGTTTATCTTCTTAATCTCGCATATAACCTCCTCCCATGAGTGAAAATAAGGACTAGTCAACATTTTACTAAAGGCATTAGTATTAGGGTTTCCCATAGTATGAGTGACGTTGCGATCAAGCCCCTCAAAATTAGGACGTACTGCATTTTCGTACCTCACAAATAGTTTTTTAACAAACGGATCCGCCGGACTATGGATAGTGGGGTAATACAGTATTAGTGATAAAACATCATAGTCCTCTCCCCGAGGGGCCACAGGCAGATCACCCAGTTCGAATTCCACCTCGCGGTGTAATGCGAAAGGGAAGCGAGGGAGATCTTTACGGATGTTTTCTAGTAAAAGATGTCGTCCATTTTTCTCGGCTTTTTTAGTTATCCATTTTAGTTTTCGCCTACTAGGAGAAAAAATTTTTGTCAAAGGATTAAAAAATTTTTCCAAAGGATTATAATTATAATAGAATTTTCTTTTTGATTTTCTTTTTTCTCTTAGTTTTTCTGTTCTTTTTTTTAGTATCGCTAACATTCTCTCTTCATATTTTGTAGAATCAAGAAAGCAACCTGGAAGAAGGGTGTCATGAATTTTATTTAGAGCAATGAGGTTCTTAACATATTTTGAAATTCTACTTTTTTTTCTTCGACGATATTTTGAAGTTACACTTTTTTTTCTTCGACGAGATTTTGAAGTTACACTTTTTTTTCTTCGACGAGATTTCATTGCATCGAATATTTTTTGCTGAAATTCACTAAATTTGTCATAGTCTTCCTCAAGGTCCTCGTCGTTAAAAACAGGGTTA